TGGGTCGCGAACAGTGATTCGATTGATGATGAAGAAAGAGAATTCTTGGTTCAGTTCTCCACCTTAACGACAGAAAAAAGGATTGATAAAATTCTATTGAATCTGACTTATAGTGATCATTTATCAAAGAATGACTCTGGTTATCAAATGATTGAACAACCGGGATCAATTTCCTTACGATACTTAGTTGACATTCATAAAAAGGATCTAATGAATTATGAGTTCAATAGATCCTGTTTAGCAGAAAGACGTATATTCCTTGCTCATTATCAGACAATCGCTTATTCACAAACCTCGTGCGGGGCTAATAGTTTTCATTCCCCATCTCCTCCCTTTTCGCTCCGCTTAGCCCTATCCCCTTCTAGAGGTATTTTAGTGATAGGTTCTATAGGAACTGGAAGATCCTGTTTGGTCAAATACCTAGCGACAAACTCCTATGTTCCTTTCATTACGGTATTTCCGAACAAGTTCCTGGATGACAAGCCTAAAGGTTATCCTATTGATGATATTTATGATAGTGACGATACCGATATTTATGATAGTGACGATATTTATATTGATGGTAGTGATGATGACCTTGATATTGATACGGAGCTGCTAACTATGTATATGACGCCAAAAATAGACCGATTTGATATCACCCTTCAATTCGAATTAGCAAAAGCAATGTCTCCTTGCATAATATGGATTCCAAACATTCATGATCTGCATGTGAATGAGTCGAATTACTTATCCCTCGGTCTATTAGAGAACTATCTCTCCAGGGATTGTGAAAGATGTTCCACTGGAAAGATTCTTGTTATTGCTTCGACTCATATTCCCCAAAAAGTGGATCCCGCTCTAATAGCTCCGAAGAAATTAAATACATGCATTAAGATACGAAGGCTTCTTCTTCCACAACAACGAAAGCACTTTTTCATTCTTTCATATACTAGGGGATTTCACTTGGAAAAGAGGATGTTCCATACTAACGGATTCGGGTCCATAACCATGGGTTCCAATGCGCGAGATCTTGTAGCACTTATCAATGAGGCCCTATCAATTAGTATTACACAGAAGAAATCCATTATAGAAACTAATACAATTAGATCAGCTCTTCATAGAAAAACTTGGGATTTTCGATCCCAGATAAGATCGGTTCAGGATCATGGGATCCTTTTCTATCAGATAGGAAGGGCTGTTGCACAAAATGTACTTCTAAGTAATTGCCCCATAGATCCTATATCTATCTATATGAAGAAGAATTCATGTAAGGGAGGGGATTCTGATTTGTACAAATGGTACTTCGAACTTGGAACGAGCATGAAGAAATTCACGATACTTCTTTATCTTTTGAGTTGTTCTGCCGGATCGGTCGCTCAAGATCTTTGGTCTTCATCCAGACCCAATGAAAAGAATTGGATCACTTCTTATGGATTCGTTGAGAATGATTCTGATCTAGTTCATGGCCTCTTACTATTATTACTATTAGAAGTAGAAGGCGCTCTGGCTCTGGCGGGATCCTCACGGACAGAAAAAGATTGCAGTCAGTTTGATAATAATCGAGTGACATTACTTCTTCGGTCCGAACCAAGGAATCAGTTAGATATGATGCAAAATGGATCTTGTTCTATCGTTGATCAGAGATTTCTATATGAAAAATACGAATCGGAGTTTGAAGAAGGGGCCCTCGATCCGCAACAGATAGAGGAGGATTTATTCAATCACATAGTTTGGGCTCCTAGAATATGGCGCCCTTGCGGCAATCTATTTGATTGTATCGAAAGGCCCACTGAATTGGGATTTCCCTATTGGACTGGGTCATTTCGGGGCAAACGGATCATTTCTCATAAAGAGGATGAGCTTCAAGAGAATGATTCTGAGTTCTTGCAGAGTGGAACCATGCAGTACCAGACACGAGATAGATCTTCCAAAGAACAAGGCTTTTTTCGAACAAGCCAATTCATTTGGGACCCTGCGGATCCACTCTTTTCCCTATTCAAAGATCAGCCCTTTGTCTCTGTGTTTTCACGTCGAGAATTCTTTGCAGATGAAGAGATGTCAAAGGGGCTTATTGCTTCCCAAACAAATCCTCCGACATCTATGTATAAACGCTGGTTCATCAAGAATACGCAAGAAAAGCACTTCGAATTGTTGATTCATCGCCAGAGATGGTTTAGAACCAATAGTTCATTATCTAATGGATCTTTCCGTTCTAATACTCTATCCGAGAGTTATCAGTATTTATCAAATCTGTTCCTATCTAACGGAACGCTATTGGATCAAATGACAAAGACATTGTTGAGAAAGAGATGGCTTTTCCCGGATGAAATGAAACATTTGATTCATGTAACAGGAGAAAGATTCCCCATTCCTTAGCCGTAAAGATATGTGCCCGCCCATGAAAGGGGGGGATTCAGTGGAACAGAATTGGCCGGATGGTAGAGTCGTGGAAACACTTGTTTCTTCCATCTTTTTGACCTTAGCTCCATGGAACAATATGCTACTGCTGAAACATGGA